CCAGTCCAATAGGGAAATCCCAATTCAGTGGGCCTTTCGATACAATCAAATCGCCATATTCTAGGAGCCCAAACTATGTGATTGAATAAATCCTCCTCTATCTGTTGCGGATCGAGGGCCCCTTCCCCTTCTTCAAACCCCGATTCGTATTTTTCATATAGAAATCTCTGATCAACGATAGAACAAGATCCATTTTGCATCATATCTAACTGATTCCTTGGTTCGGACCGAAGAAGTAATGTCACTCGATTATTATCAAACTGACTGCAAGATTTTTCTGTCCGTGAGGATCCCGCCAGAGCCAGAGCGCCTTCTACTTCTAATAGTAATAATAGTAAGAGGCCATGAACTAGATCAGAATCGTTCTCGACGAATCCATAAGAAGTGATCCGATTTTTTTCATCGTGTCTGGATGAAGACCAAAGATCTTGAGCGACCGATCCGGCAGAACAACTCAAAAGATAAAGGAGTATCGTTAATTTCTTCATGCTCGTTCCAAGTTCGAAGTACCATTTGTACAAATAAGAATCCCCTCCCTTACATGATTTCTTCTTCATATAGATAGATATAGGATCTATGGGGCAATTACTTAGAAGTACATTTTGTGTAACAGCCCTTCCTATCTGATAGAAAAGGATCCCATGATCCTGAACCGATCTTATCTGGGATCGAAAATCCCAAGTTTTTCTATGAAGAGCTGATCTAATTGTATTAGTTTCTATAATGGATTTCTTCTGTGTAATACTAATTGATAGGGCCTCATTGATAAGTGCTACAAGATCTCGCGCATTGGAACCCATGGTTATGGACCCAAATCCGTTAGTATGGAACATCTTCTTTTCCAAGTGAAATCCTCTAGTATATGAAAGAATGAAAAAGTGCTTTCGTTGTTGTGGAAGAAGAAGCCTTCGTATCTTAATGCATGTATTTAATTTATTTGGAGCTATTAGAGCGGGATCCACTTTTTGGGGAATATGAGTCGAAGCAATAACAAGAATCTTTCCAGTGGAAGATCTTTCACAATCCCTGGAGAGATAGTTCTCTAATAGATCGAGGGATAAGTAATTCGACTCATTCACATGCAGATCATGAATGTTTGGAATCCATATTATGCAAGGAGACATTGCTTTTGCTAATTCGAATTGAAGGGTGATATCAAATCGGTCTATTTTCGTCGTCATATACATAGTTAGCACATTCGTCATAGTTAGCAGCTCCGTATCAATATCAAGGTCATCATCATCATTACTATCATCAATATCGTCACTATCATCAATATCGATATCATCAATAGGATGATAACCTTTAGGCTTGTCATCCAGGAACTTGTTCGGAAATACCGTAATGAAAGGAACATAGGAGTTTGTCGCTAGGTATTTGACCAAACAGGATCGTCCAGTTCCTATAGAACCTATCACTAAAATACCTCTAGAAGGGGATAGGGCTAAGCGGAGCGAAAAGGGTTTTCCATGAGGAGATGGGGAATGAAAAATATTAGCCCCACACAAGGTTTGTGAATAAGTGATTGTATGATAATGAGCAAGGAATATCCGTCTTTCTGCTAAACAGGATCTATTGAACTCATAATTCATTAGATCCTTTTGATGAATGTCAACTAAGTATCGTAAGGAAATTGATCCCGGTTGTTCAATCATTTGATAACCAGAGTCATTCTTTGATAAATGATCACTATGAGTCAGACTCAATAGAATTTGATCAATCCTTTTTTCTGTCGTTAAGGTGGAGAACTGAACCAAGAATTCTCTTTCTTCATCATCAATCGAATCACTGTTCGCGACCCAGAATTCTATTTTCTCATCAATCCAATCACCGTTCACGTTTTTTCTTTTTCTTATCAATGATTTTCTTATCAATGAATAGATCTCTTTACTTGTACGACTTAGATGTCTCGTATTTCTCGAAAAAATGATTCGATTGATGGGATTTGGTATGATACTTACAAGATCGATGAGATTGATCTTCCAATATTTCTTCTTAGAACGTATTGATTTGACCCCATAAGCGGGACCACCACCCAATAGCATGTTGCCACCAGAAGCAGAACCCCGTATTTCTTCCAGAGAATCTCCTAATTGTTCCAGAACAACTAGAAAGAGATTCTTTAACCAGAAAGGATTCAGTTCAGATGTAGGATACCTATCCAGAAGTTTTCGAAATTCCATCATATATGATGGAATCATCAAAGATTTGATCTTTTCTAACTCTGTCTGTAACTCACTAGAGGCTCGGGAAACAAAGAGAAGATGTATACGAACGAGATATCCAGCAACAAGAAGAAGGAAAAAGATGGAATAGAGGAACTCCCGAGCATTTGTTGATCTCAGATGTGCCCATATCAATGGAACGGGTGACTCATTATTTCGATGAATCATTTCTTCGGACAGAAGAAGATTCTGTAAACATTGACTCGAAATCTCACTTATCAGAGTCCATTGTGGAAGAATCTTCTGAAGAATTGGCCGTGATATATCTGATCCAT